GCTAGCGTAGCTTAACTAAAGCATAACACTGAAGATGTTAAGATGGGCCCTAGAAAGCCCCGCAGGCACAAAGGCTTGGTCCTGACTTTACTGTCAACTCTAGCTAAACTTACACATGCAAGTATCCGCGACCCTGTGAGAATGCCCCACAGTTTTCCGCCCGAAAACAAGGAGCTGGTATCAGGCACACCTAATAATAAAGCCCATGACGCCTTGCTTAGCCACACCCTCAAGGGAACTCAGCAGTGATAAACCTTAAGCTATAAGTGCAAACTTGACTTAGTTAAAGCTAAGAGGGCCGGTAAAACTCGTGCCAGCCACCGCGGTTATACGAGAGGCCCAAGTTGACAGACACCGGCGTAAAGCGTGGTTAAGGTAAATTGAAACTAAAGCCGAACACCTTCAGGGCAGTTATACGCATCCGAAGGCACGAAGCTCCACCACGAAAGTGGCTTTATGATTCCTGACTCCACGAAAGCTATGATACAAACTGGGATTAGATACCCCACTATGCCTAGCCGTAAACATTGATAGAATTCTACACCCTCTATCCGCCTGGGAACTACGAGCATTAGCTTGAAACCCAAAGGACTTGGCGGTACTTTAGATCCCCCTAGAGGAGCCTGTTCTATAACCGATGACCCCCGTTCAACCTCACCCTCCCTTGTTTATCCCGCCTATATACCGCCGTCGTCAGCTTACCCTGTGAAGGTCTAATAGTAAGCAAAATTGGCATCGCCCAGAACGTCAGGTCGAGGTGTAGCGCATGAGAGGGGAAGAAATGGGCTACATTCGCTATCATAGCGAATACGAACGATGCACTGAAAACGTACATCTGAAGGAGGATTTAGCAGTAAGCGGGAAATAGAGTGTTCCGCTGAAATCGGCTCTGAAGTGCGTACACACCGCCCGTCACTCTCCCCAAGCTCATCAATACCTATATCTAAAACGCTTTAACCGCGAAGGGGAGGCAAGTCGTAACATGGTAAGTGTACCGGAAGGTGCACTTGGAAAAATCAGAGTATAGCTAAGATAGAATAGCATTTCCCTTACACTGAAAAGTCATCCGTGCAAACCGGATTACCCTGACGCCGACCAGCTAGCCCACCCCAACAAAAACAACAACCCAATATAAATAACCCCAAACACACAACTCCTCCTATAAACAAACCATTTTTCCCCCTTAGTATGGGCGACAGAAAAGGAACTATTGGAGCGATAGAGAAAGTACCGCAAGGGAAAGCTGAAAGAGAAATGAAATAACCCAGTAAAGCCTAAAAAAGCAGAGATCTAACCTCGTACCTTTTGCATCATGATTTAGCCAGTATAACCCAAGCAAAGAGAACTTTAGTTTGGACCCCCGAAACTAGGTGAGCTACTCCAAGACAGCCTATCAATAGGGCAAACCCGTCTCTGTGGCAAAAGAGTGGGAAGAGCTTTGAGTAGAGGTGACAGACCTACCGAACCTAGTTATAGCTGGTTGCCTGAGAATTGGATAGGAGTTCAGCCTCCAGACTTCTCTATTCATCACGGTCTTACCCCTACCGATATCCTAAAGAAGTCTGGAGAGTTAATCAAAGGGGGTACAGCCCCTTTGAGACAAGATACAACTTTCCCAGGAGGGTAAAGATCATATTTACCCAAGGTAATAATGCCTAGGTGGGCCTAAAAGCAGCCATCCTTATAGAAAGCGTTAAAGCTCAAGCATCGCACCTTCCCACATATTCAGATAACCATATCCCAACCCCCTAATATTATCAGGCCATCTCATGCAAACATGAGAGCGCACATGCTAATATGAGTAACAAGAGAGCACTCGCCTCTCTCCTTGCACACGTGTAAATCGGAACGAACCCCCACCGAGACTTAACGGCCCCAAACAAAGAGGGTAATGAACAACAAGTAAGCAACCAGAAAACCATCCAAAAACAACCGTTAACCCCACACTGGTGTGCCCCTAAGGAAAGACTAAAAGAAAAAGAAGGAACTCGGCAAACATATCAAGCCTCGCCTGTTTACCAAAAACATCGCCTCTTGCAAAAACAAAGAATAAGAGGTCCAGCCTGCCCTGTGACTATATGTTTAACGGCCGCGGTATTTTAACCGTGCGAAGGTAGCGCAATCACTTGTCTTTTAAATGGAGACCTGTATGAATGGCATTACGAGGGCTTAACTGTCTCCTTTTTCAAGTCAGTGAAATTGATCTCCCCGTGCAGAAGCGGGGATATAACCATAAGACGAGAAGACCCTATGGAGCTTTAGACACCAAGGCATTTCATGTTAAACACCCCTGAATAAAGGACCAAACCAAATGAACCATGCCCCCATGTCTTTGGTTGGGGCGACCGCGGGGAAATAAAAAACCCCCACGTGGAATGGGAGTACTACCTCCTACAACCAAGAGCTGCAGCTCTAATTAACAGAATATCTGACCAATAAGATCCGGCAACGCCGATCAACGGACCGAGTTACCCTAGGGATAACAGCGCAATCCCCTTTTAGAGCCCATATCGACAAGGGGGTTTACGACCTCGATGTTGGATCAGGACATCCTAATGGTGCAGCCGCTGTTAAGGGTTCGTTTGTTCAACGATTAAAGTCCTACGTGATCTGAGTTCAGACCGGAGTAATCCAGGTCAGTTTCTATCTATGATATGTTCTTTTCTAGTACGAAAGGACCGAAAAGAAGAGGCCAATGCTCAGAGCACGCCTCACCCCTCCTATTGAAAACAACTAAAATAGGCAAAAGGGCATACCCCCTCACGCCCAAGATAATGGCATGTTGGGGTGGCAGAGCCCGGTTACTGCAAAAGACCTAAGCCCTTTTCACAGAGGTTCAAGTCCTCTCCCCAACTATGATTACCGCTCTAATAACTCACATCCTTAACCCCCTGGCCTTTATTGTACCAGTCCTCCTTGCCGTAGCTTTCCTTACCCTAATTGAACGGAAAGTCCTAGGCTATATACAGCTACGAAAAGGCCCAAACATTGTTGGACCTTACGGACTCCTCCAACCAATTGCAGATGGGGTAAAACTATTTATTAAAGAACCCGTCCGACCCTCAACCTCCTCGCCTGTCCTATTCCTTCTAGCCCCTATACTGGCCTTAACCCTTGCCCTAACCCTTTGAGCCCCTATACCTCTACCATACCCTGTAACTGACCTCAACCTAGGTATCCTATTTATTCTAGCCCTATCAAGCTTGGCCGTCTACTCAATTCTTGGCTCAGGTTGAGCATCAAATTCCAAATATGCCCTAATCGGGGCACTACGGGCCGTAGCCCAAACAATTTCATATGAAGTGAGCCTAGGGCTTATTCTTCTAAACGCTATTATTTTTACAGGTGGCTTCACCCTGCAAACCTTTAACATCGCCCAAGAAGCAATTTGACTAGTCATCCCCGCCTGGCCCTTAGCCGCAATGTGATATATTTCTACCCTGGCAGAAACAAACCGGGCACCTTTCGATCTTACCGAAGGAGAATCAGAACTAGTTTCGGGCTTCAACGTTGAGTATGCAGGAGGTCCTTTCGCCTTGTTCTTCCTAGCAGAGTACGCAAACATCCTACTTATAAATACACTTTCCGCCACACTATTCTTAGGGGCCTCTCACATCCCTACAATCCCAGAATTAACCGCCACCAATCTAATGATTAAAGCCGCCCTCCTCTCAATGGTCTTCTTATGAGTACGAGCCTCTTATCCCCGTTTCCGGTACGACCAACTTATACACCTCATCTGAAAAAACTTCCTCCCACTAACCCTAGCTCTGGTGATTTGACATTTAGCCCTCCCCATCGCATTTGCAGGTTTACCACCTCAGCTATAACACCGGAGCCGTGCCTGAAGCCTAAGGGCCACTTTGATAGAGTGAACCATGGGGGTTAAAGTCCCCCCGACTCCTTAGAAAGAAGGGGTTCGAACCCTACCTAAAGAGATCAAAACTCTTTGTGCTTCCACTACACCACTTCCTAGTAAAATCAGCTAATTAAGCTTTTGGGCCCATACCCCAAACATGTTGGTTAAAATCCTTCTTTTACTAATGAACCCGTACATCTTAGCCACCCTCCTATTCGGCCTAGGCCTGGGGACCACAATTACATTTGCAAGCTCACACTGACTCCTCGCATGAATGGGGCTTGAAATAAATACCCTTGCTATTATTCCACTAATAGCACAAAACCACCACCCCCGAGCAGTCGAAGCCACCACCAAGTACTTCCTCACTCAAGCTACCGCAGCCGCTATACTAATATTTGCCAGCACCACCAATGCCTGACTTACCGGACAATGAAACATCGAACAGATAACACACCCTATTCCCACCACCATGATTATCCTTGCATTGGCACTCAAAGTTGGTTTAGCCCCTGTCCATGCCTGGTTACCAGAAGTTCTTCAAGGCCTAGACCTTACCACGGGGTTAATCCTATCGACCTGACAAAAACTTGCCCCCTTCGCCCTCATCCTACAAATTCACCCAACAAACCCGACCCTTTTAATTGCACTCGGCGTTGCCTCCACCCTTGTAGGCGGATGAGGCGGTCTAAACCAAACCCAACTACGAAAAATCCTTGCCTACTCATCAATTGCTCACCTTGGCTGAATAATCTTAATTCTCCAATTCTCCCCATCACTCACCCTGCTAACCCTCCTTACCTACTTTGTAATGACATTTTCAGCTTTCCTAGTGTTTAAACTAAATAAAGCAACAAACATTAACACACTCGCTACATCTTGAGCAAAAACCCCAGCTCTAACATCTCTGGCCCCACTCATTCTTCTATCATTAGGAGGACTCCCCCCACTTACAGGCTTCATACCAAAATGACTAATTCTACAAGAACTGTCTAAACAAGACCTTGCCCCCGTAGCGACCTTGGCCGCCCTAAGCGCCTTACTTAGCCTCTACTTCTACCTGCGACTATCCTATGCAATAACCTTAACTATGTCCCCGAACAATTTGAGTGGAACAACCTCTTGACGTCTCCCCTCCCTTCAATTGACCCTCCCCCTAGCCACATCTCTTGTGGCTACCCTAACCCTCCTACCCCTTACCCCCGCTATTACAGCAATCCTTACTCTTTAAGGGACTTAGGATAGCAATAGTCCAAGGGCCTTCAAAGTCCTAAGCGGGGGTGAAAATCCCCCAGCCCCTGATAAGACTTGCGGGACATTACCCCACATCTCCTGCATGCAAAACAGACACTTTAATTAAGCTAAAGCCTTCCTAGACAGGCAGGCCTCGATCCTACAAACTCTTAGTTAACAGCTAAGCGCCCAAACCAGCGAGCATCCGTCTACTTTCCCCGCCTTTTAAGAGGGAAGGCGGGGAAAGCCCCGGCAGACGATTAGTCTGCTCCTTAAGATTTGCAATCTTACATGTCAATACACCTCAGGGCTTGGTAAGAAGAGGGCTTAAACCTCTGTATATGGGGCTACAATCCACCGCTTACTCAGCCATCCTACCTGTGGCAATCACACGCTGATTTTTCTCAACCAACCATAAAGACATCGGCACCCTTTATCTAGTATTTGGTGCATGAGCTGGAATAGTTGGCACAGCCCTAAGCTTACTTATTCGAGCTGAGCTAAGCCAACCCGGTGCCCTTCTTGGGGACGACCAGATCTACAATGTAATCGTTACGGCCCATGCCTTCGTAATGATTTTCTTTATAGTAATACCAATTATGATTGGAGGATTTGGAAACTGACTCATCCCCCTAATGATCGGGGCCCCTGACATAGCATTCCCTCGAATGAACAACATGAGCTTTTGACTCCTTCCCCCTTCTTTCCTTCTTCTCCTTGCCTCTTCTGGAGTCGAAGCCGGTGCCGGAACCGGTTGAACAGTCTACCCGCCCCTTGCTGGTAACCTAGCTCACGCCGGAGCATCAGTTGACTTAACTATTTTCTCCCTACATTTGGCAGGTGTTTCCTCAATTCTTGGGGCAATTAACTTCATCACAACAATTATTAACATAAAACCCGCAGCTATCTCCCAATATCAAACACCTTTATTTGTGTGGGCTGTCCTAATTACAGCCGTCCTCCTCTTACTATCACTGCCAGTCCTTGCCGCTGGCATTACCATGCTACTGACGGACCGAAACCTAAATACAACCTTTTTCGACCCGGCAGGCGGAGGTGACCCTATCCTTTACCAACACTTATTCTGATTCTTTGGTCACCCAGAAGTATACATTCTTATTCTTCCTGGGTTCGGAATAATTTCCCATATCGTTGCCTACTACTCCGGTAAAAAAGAACCTTTCGGTTATATGGGTATGGTATGAGCAATGATGGCCATTGGCCTGCTAGGGTTTATCGTATGAGCCCACCACATGTTCACAGTGGGAATGGACGTAGACACACGAGCCTACTTCACATCCGCAACTATAATTATCGCAATTCCAACTGGTGTAAAAGTATTTAGCTGACTTGCAACTCTCCATGGGGGTGCCGTAAAATGAGAAACCCCTCTTTTATGGGCCATCGGTTTTATTTTCCTCTTTACCGTAGGGGGTCTAACAGGAATTGTCCTAGCCAATTCGTCCCTGGACATTGTCCTTCACGACACCTATTACGTTGTAGCCCACTTCCACTACGTACTATCTATAGGAGCCGTCTTCGCCATCGTTGCTGCCTTCGTACACTGATTCCCTTTATTTACAGGGTACACCCTACACAGCACATGAACAAAAATCCACTTCGGAGTGATGTTCGTAGGTGTTAACCTCACATTCTTCCCACAGCACTTCCTGGGGTTAGCGGGAATGCCTCGACGGTATTCAGACTACCCAGACGCCTACACTCTTTGAAACACAGTATCCTCTATTGGGTCGTTAATTTCCCTTGTAGCAGTAATCATGTTCCTATTTATCATCTGAGAAGCATTCGCTGCCAAACGTGAAGTGATGTCAGTAGAACTAACTGCCACCAACGTCGAATGACTACACGGCTGCCCTCCCCCTTACCACACATTTGAAGAGCCTGCATTCGTCCTAGTCCAATCAGACTAACGAGAAAGGGAGGAGTCGAACCCCCATATGTTGGTTTCAAGCCAGCCACATCACCGCTCTGTCACTTTCTTTATAAGATACTAGTAAAACTAGCTATTACACTGCCTTGTCGAGGCAGAGTTGTGGGTTAGACCCCCGCGTATCTTGCTTAAACAATGGCACATCCCTCGCAGCTAGGATTCCAAGATGCAGCTTCACCTGTCATAGAAGAACTTCTTCACTTTCATGACCACGCCCTGATAATCGTCTTTCTAATCAGCACACTGGTACTTTACATTATTGTGGCGATAGTCTCAACCAAACTCACTAACAAGTATATTTTAGATTCACAAGAAATCGAAATTATCTGAACAATTCTCCCAGCCATCATTCTTATTCTTATTGCTCTTCCCTCCCTACGTATTCTTTACCTCATGGATGAAATCAATGACCCCCACCTAACAATTAAAGCTGTGGGGCACCAATGATACTGAAGCTACGAATACACTGACTACGAAGACCTAGGCTTTGACTCCTACATAATTCCTACACAAGACCTAGCTCCTGGTCAATTCCGACTACTTGAAGCAGACCACCGAATAGTAATCCCAGTTGAATCCCCCATCCGAATCCTTATTTCTGCTGACGATGTCCTTCACTCATGAGCAGTCCCCTCTCTTGGGGTTAAAATGGACGCAGTCCCTGGACGATTAAACCAAACAGCCTTTATCGCATCCCGACCGGGGGTCTTTTACGGCCAATGCTCTGAAATCTGCGGAGCCAACCATAGCTTTATACCCATCGTAGTTGAAGCAGTTCCACTAGAGCACTTTGAAAACTGATCATCGCTAATACTTGAAGACGCCTCGCTAAGAAGCTAAACCGGGCACAGCGTTAGCCTTTTAAGCTAAAGATTGGTGACTCCCAACCACCCTTAGCGGCATGCCCCAACTCAATCCCGCACCCTGGCTTGCCATCCTAGTCTTCTCTTGATTAGTTTTCCTAATCGTCATCCCCCCAAAAGTTATAGCTCATTCCTTCCCAAATGAACCGACACCCCAAAGTACAGAAAAACCTAAAGGGGAACCTTGAAACTGACCATGACACTAAGCTTCTTTGACCAATTTATGAGCCCCGTCTTCCTAGGCATCCCTCTAATTGCCTTAGCCCTAACCCTCCCTTGAATCCTTTTCCCCACTCCTACAACCCGATGATTAAACAACCGATTACTTACACTCCAAAACTGATTCATCGGCCGATTCGCCCATGAGCTTTTCATACCTGTTAATCTTCCCGGACACAAATGGGCTGTCCTATTAACCTCCTTAATGCTATTCCTAATCTCCCTAAACATACTAGGCCTTCTCCCATATACCTTCACCCCTACTACACAGTTATCCCTTAACATGGGCTTTGCATTCCCCCTATGACTGGCAACAGTAATTATTGGAATGCGAAACCAACCAACAGAAGCCCTAGGCCACCTTCTCCCAGAAGGCACTCCCACACTCCTTATTCCAGTCCTGATTATTATCGAAACAATCAGCCTATTCATTCGACCTCTGGCACTTGGGGTACGGCTAACAGCTAACCTCACAGCCGGACATCTTCTAATTCAGCTAATTGCCACAGCCGCAACTGTTCTTCTACCATTAATACCAACCGTAGCAATCCTAACAGCTACACTACTTTTCCTCCTTACACTTCTAGAAGTCGCCGTCGCAATGATTCAGGCTTATGTCTTCGTTCTACTTCTAAGCCTCTACCTACAAGAAAACGTCTAATGGCCCATCAAGCACACGCATACCACATAGTAGACCCCAGCCCTTGACCATTAACGGGCGCAGTAGCTGCCCTACTTATAACGTCAGGCCTCGCTATCTGATTTCACTTTCACTCCACAACACTAATAACTGTCGGAACAGCCCTCCTACTCCTTACAATGTACCAATGATGACGAGACATTATTCGAGAAGGCACCTACCAAGGACACCACACACCCCCTGTCCAAAAAGGACTCCGATATGGTATAATCCTGTTTATTACCTCGGAAGTCTTCTTCTTCCTAGGCTTCTTCTGAGCCTTTTACCACTCTAGCCTGGCTCCTACTCCTGAGTTAGGAGGCTGCTGACCACCCACAGGTGTCACAACTCTTGACCCGTTCGAAGTCCCCCTACTTAACACAGCAGTGCTACTAGCCTCTGGAGTTACAGTCACCTGAGCCCACCACAGCATCATGGAAGGAAACCGAAAAGAAGCTATCCAGTCACTAGCACTAACAATTCTGCTAGGCTTCTATTTTACCTTCCTTCAAGCTCTCGAATATTACGAAGCCCCTTTTACAATTGCAGACGGAGTGTATGGCTCAACATTCTTCGTAGCCACAGGCTTCCACGGCCTCCATGTTATTATCGGCTCCACATTTTTAGCTGTCTGCTTGCTCCGTCAAATCCGTTATCATTTTACATCTGACCACCACTTTGGATTCGAAGCAGCTGCCTGATATTGACATTTTGTAGACGTTGTCTGACTATTCCTTTACGTCTCAATCTACTGATGAGGATCTTAATCTTTCTAGTATCAACTTAGTATGAGTGACTTCCAATCACCAGGTCTTGGTTAAAATCCAAGGAAAGATAATGAGCTTAATCACAACAATTATTACAATTGCCGCCGCACTCTCCACTGTCCTGGCCTTAGTATCATTCTGACTGCCACAGATAACCCCCGACCACGAAAAACTCTCCCCCTACGAATGTGGATTTGACCCCCTGGGTTCAGCCCGTCTGCCATTCTCCCTCCGATTTTTCCTTGTGGCTATTCTTTTCCTGCTATTTGACCTTGAAATTGCCCTTCTCTTACCCCTTCCATGAGGAGACCAATTACCCTCTCCACTATCCACCTTCCTCTGAGCCTCCACTGTCTTAGTCCTCTTAACACTCGGCCTCATTTATGAGTGACTGCAAGGAGGCCTAGAATGAGCTGAATAGGTAATTAGTCTAAGAAAAACACTTGATTTCGGCTCAAGAACTTGTGGTTAAAGTCCATAATTACCTAATGACTCCCGTTCACTTCGCTTTTTCAACTACCTTTATGTTAGGACTGGCAGGCCTGGCATTCCACCGAACCCACCTCCTCTCGGCCCTTTTATGCTTAGAGGCTATGATATTATCCCTTTTCATTGCCCTTTCAATCTGGACCCTCCAACTAGACTCAACTAGTTTTTCCGCCTCCCCTATACTTTTACTAGCCTTCTCGGCCTGTGAAGCAAGTGCAGGACTAGCCCTACTAGTAGCCACCTCCCGTACTCACGGGAGCGACCGCCTACAAAGCCTTAATCTCCTACAATGCTAAAAATCCTCATCCCAACACTAATGCTTGTACCAACAACCTGATTAACACCCGCAAAATGACTGTGACCTACAACCCTGGCCCACAGCCTTATCATTGCATTAGCTAGCCTTACCTGATTAGAAAACCTTTCAGAAACAGGCTGAACTTCCCTTAATCTCTATATGGCTACAGACCCCTTATCGACGCCCCTCCTCGTCCTTACCTGCTGACTTCTACCATTAATGATTTTGGCTAGCCAAAATCATACAACCCTTGAACCTATTAACCGCCAGCGGATGTACATTACCCTCCTAACATCCCTACAATTCTTCCTCATTCTAGCCTTTAGCGCAACTGAAATTATTATGTTTTATATCATATTTGAAGCCACCTTAATCCCTACCTTAGTTATTATCACTCGGTGAGGTAACCAAACAGAACGCCTAAACGCAGGTACTTACTTCTTATTTTATACATTAGCAGGATCATTACCACTATTAGTGGCCCTCCTCCTCCTCCAAAATAGTACAGGAACCCTTTCACTCCTTACACTTCAGTACGCCGCTCCACTTCAACTAGTCTCCTACGCAGATAAATTATGATGAGCCGGCTGCCTGTTAGCATTTCTAGTTAAAATACCCCTCTATGGAGTCCACCTCTGACTCCCAAAAGCGCATGTAGAAGCCCCAATCGCAGGCTCAATAGTCCTTGCAGCTGTACTCCTAAAACTAGGAGGCTACGGCATAATACGAATGATGATTATACTAGAACCGCTCACCAAAGAACTCAGCTATCCCTTTATCGTCTTTGCCTTATGAGGGGTAATCATAACAGGTTCAATCTGCCTCCGCCAAACAGACCTGAAATCTCTAATTGCTTACTCATCAGTGAGCCATATAGGACTTGTCGCTGGAGGTATTCTAATCCAAACACCCTGAGGATTCACGGGGGCCCTTATCCTCATAATTGCCCATGGACTAACTTCCTCCGCCCTCTTTTGCTTAGCAAACACCAACTACGAACGAACCCACAGCCGAACAATGGTTCTCGCACGAGGCCTACAAATAGTCCTCCCTCTTATAACAACATGATGGTTTATTGCTAGCCTCGCCAACCTAGCACTACCCCCTCTTCCTAATCTTATAGGAGAACTTATAATCCTTACTTCTTTATTTAACTGATCCCACTGAACCTTGGCATTAACAGGAGCCGGAACCCTTATTACCGCTGGGTACTCACTTTACATGTTCCTTATAACACAACGAGGCCCACTCCCTGCACACATCATTGCCTTAGACCCATCGCACTCTCGAGAACATCTCCTTATTGCCCTACACCTGCTCCCTTTAATCCTCTTAATCCTCAAGCCCGAACTAATTTGAGGCTGAACCGCCTGTAGATATAGTTTAACACAAAACATTGGACTGTGGCTCTAAAAATAGAGGTTAAAATCCTCTTATTTACCGAGAGAGACTCGCCAGTAACGAAAACTGCTAATTTTCGCGACCTTGGTTGGACCCCAAGGCTCACTCGTATAGCTTCTAAAGGATAACAGCTCATCCGCTGGTCTTAGGAACCAGAAACTCTTGGTGCAAATCCAAGTAGCAGCTATGCACCCCACCTCTCTAATAATAACAACAAGCCTAATCATTATCTTTTCCCTGCTAGCTTACCCTGTATTTACAACCCTTTCCCCCCGCCCCCAAGCCCCCGACTGGGCCCTAACGCAGGTTAAAACCGCAGTAAAACTAGCATTCTTCGTCAGCCTTCTTCCTCTCTTCTTATTTATGAACGAAGGGGCAGAAGCTATCATTACTAATTGAAACTGAATAAACACCCTCACCTTTGACATTAACATTAGCTTAAAATTCGACCACTACTCAATTATTTTTACCCCTATTGCCCTATACGTAACATGGTCCATCCTTGAATTTGCATCCTGGTATATACACGCAGACCCTTTTATGAACCGATTCTTTAAGTACCTCCTAGTCTTCCTAATTGCTATGATTGTTCTAGTAACAGCAAACAACATATTTCAACTCTTTATTGGCTGAGAAGGTGTAGGAATTATATCGTTTCTCCTCATCGGCTGATGATATGGGCGAGCCGATGCAAACACAGCTGCCCTACAGGCAGTAGTTTATAATCGAGTCGGAGACATCGGTCTCATCCTTGCCATAGCATGAATAGCAACCAACCTAAACTCATGAGAAATACAACAAATGTTCGTAACCGCTAAAAATTTCGACCTTACCCTCCCGCTTCTAGGACTGATCGTAGCTGCCACTGGTAAATCAGCCCAATTTGGCCTTCACCCGTGACTTCCCTCTGCTATGGAGGGCCCTACACCGGTCTCTGCCCTACTGCATTCTAGTACTATAGTTGTTGCAGGGATTTTTCTCCTAGTGCGAATAAGCCCTTTAATAGAAAACAACCAAACAGCCCTTACCCTCTGCCTTTGCCTAGGTGCCCTAACCACCCTATTCACTGCCACCTGTGCCCTTACCCAGAATGACATTAAAAAAATTGTTGCATTTTCAACATCAAGTCAGCTGGGCCTTATGATGGTAACAATTGGCCTCAATCAACCCCAACTTGCCTTCCTACATATCTGCACACATGCCTTCTTTAAAGCCATACTCTTCCTCTGCTCCGGGTCTATTATTCACAGCCTGAACGACGAACAGGACATCCGTAAGATAGGAGGCATACATCACCTCACCCCTTTCACCTCTTCATGTCTTACCCTTGGAAGCCTGGCCCTAACTGGTACGCCTTTCCTCGCCGGATTCTTTTCAAAAGACGCCATCATCGAAGCACTAAACACATCACACCTAAACGCCTGAGCCCTCACACTTACCCTCATCGCCACATCATTCACAGCCATCTATAGCCTCCGAGTCGTATTCTTCGTTTCCATAGGCCACCCCCGATTTAACTCCCTCTCCCCTATTAACGAAAACAACCCGGCAGTAATTAATCCCATCAAACGACTAGCATGAGGTAGCATTGTCGCCGGCCTTCTAATCACCTCTAACATCACCCCCTTAAAAACACCAGTTATATCCATACCACCCCTGTTAAAATTAGCAGCCTTGGCCGTCACCATCCTGGGCCTAATTATTGCCTTAGAACTGGCCTCCTTAACAAGCAAGCAATTTAAACCTACCCCTACACTTACAACCCACCATTTCTCAAATATACTAGGCTTCTTCCCACACATCATTCACCGCTTTACCCCTAAACTCAACCTCATCTTAGGCCAAGCTATCGCCAGCCAAATAGTCGATCAAACCTGATTAGAAAAATCTGGCCCAAAAGCCCTAGCTTCATCCAATATCCCCTTAATTACTACAACAAGTAACACCCAACAGGGAATAATTAAAACCTACCTTGCCCTATTCCTTCTTACGCTTACCCTCGCCACCCTTTTAGTGTCCTACTAGACTGCTCGAACCGTCCCACGGCTTAACCCCCGTGTCAATTCCAACACCACGAATAAAGTTAAAAGCAGTACTCACGCACTAATTACTAACATTCCACCCCCTAACGAATACATTAATGCAACTCCTCCTATGTCCCCTCGGAAGACAGCAAACTCCTCCATATCGTCCGCAGGCACTCAAGAAACCTCATACCAACCCCCTCAAAGAAGGGCGCAGGCTAAAACAACCCCTACACCATAAACCACTATATATAACACCACTGCCGGGCTGCCCCAAGTCTCAGGATATGGCTCAGCGGCCAAGGCCGCTGAATAGGCAAACACTACCAACATTCCCCCTAGATAAATTAAAAACAACACTAGTGATAAAAAAGAACCACCGTGCCCTACTAGAACCCCACATCCTATACCCGCTACAACTACCAAACCCAACGCAGCAAAATAAGGGGAAGGATTAGAAGCAACCGCTACCAATCCTAGGACTAAACCAAATAATAACAGACACATCATATAAGTCATAATTCCTGCCAGGATTTTAACCAGGACTAATGGCTTGAAAAACCACCGTTGTAATTCAACTACAAGAACCTTAATGGCAAGCCTCCGAAAAACTCACCCATTACTAAAAATCGCTAACGACGCACTAGTTGACCTTCCCACCCCTTCCAATATCTCTGCATGATGAAATTTTGGCTCATTACTAGGCCTTTGCCTAATTTCCCAAATCCTTACGGGATTATTTCTAGCAATGCACTACACCCCTGATGTCGAGTCAGCCTTCGCCTCGGTCGCCCACATCTGCCGAGATGTTAATTTCGGCTGACTAATCCGGAACCTCCACGCAAACGGCGCCTCCTTTTTCTTCATTTGCATCTACTTCCACATTGGTCGAGGCCTTTACTACGGCTCCTACCTCTACAAAGAAACATGAAACATCGGCGTTGTACTTCTACTTTTAGTAATAATAACTGCCTTCGTCGGTTACGTCCTCCCCTGAGGACAAATGTCCTTCTGAGGTGCTACCGTCATCACCAACCTCCTTTCCGCAGTACCCTATGTAGGAACCACCCTCGTCGAATGAATTTGAGGGGGCTTCTCTGTAGACAATGCTACCCTCACCCGATTCTTCGCCTTCCACTTCCTCTTCCCATTTGTTATTCTAGCCATGACAATTCTTCACCTCCTGTTCCTTCACGAAACCGGATCAAACAACCCAATTGGCTTAAACTCAAACGCAGACAAAATCTCCTTCCACCCTTACTTCTCGTATAAAGATCTTCTTGGATTCGCAATTCTGCTTGTTGCACTTGCCTCTCTAGCACTATTTTCCCCAAACCTCTTAGGAGACCCAGACAACTTCACGCCAGCCAACCCAATAGTTACCCCTCCCCACATTAAGCCCGAATGATACTTCTTATTTGCATACGCCATTCTCCGCTCAATTCCTAACAAACTAGGAGGCGTCCTGGCCCTCCTAGCCTCCATCCTTGTCCTTATAGTAGTACCATTCCTACACACCTCAAAACAACGAACCCTGACATTCCGACCAGTTTCTCAGTTCCTATTCTGAACACTTATTGCAGACGTAGCCATTCTTACATGAATCGGAGGAATACCAGCAGAGCAGCCCTTCATCATCATTGGCCAAGTAGCATCCGTCCTTTATTTCTCTCTATTCCTTGTCTTCTTCCCACTTGCAGGTTGAGCAGAAAACAAAATCCTTGGATGATCCTGCATTAGTAGCTCAGCGTCAGAGCGCCGGTCTTGTAAACCGGACGCCGGAGGTTAAAATCCTCCCTTTTGCTCAAAGAAAGGAGATTTTAACTCCTACCCCTAACTCCCAAAGCTAGGATTCTAAACTAAACTATTCTTTGCCATGCGTGCATTTAAATATTTCTATTTTAGTACATATATGTATTTACACCATATATTTATATAAAACATATCAATAATGTTTTAGGACATTAATGTATAATAACCATAAATGATATTAACCATTCAAGTAACAATTAAGTGAAGACATACATAAACCATACAAAAGTTTACCATACATAAAACCATAAAAGACAAGCGAAACTCAAGACCTAACACATTATCCATAAAATAAAGATATACCAAGTATCCAACATCTCTAAAATCTCAGAATCTTAATGTAGTAAGAACCTACCATCCAGCTCATAACTTAATGCATACGGTTATTGAAGGTGAGGGACAATAATTGTGGGGGTTTCACTTAGTGAATTATTCCTGGCATCTGGTTCCTACTTCAGGGCCATTAATCGAAATATTCCACATTCTTTCATCGACGCTTGCATAAGTTAATGGTGAAGTACATAATATTCATTACCCCACATGCCGAGCATTCTTTCCAGAGTGTCACTGGTATTTTTTTTTCTCTTTCCTTTCATTTGACATTTCAGAGTGCACAAAGTAATAGTTGTTAAGGTTGAACATTTCCTTGCATGCAAGTAAATAGTATTAATGGTGAAATTCCTATGAATAAAGAATTGCATAAGTTAATATCAAGTACATAATGATAATTTTACTCGATAAATATCTAAGATGCCCCCTCTCGGCTTTTGCGCGTTAAACCCCCCTACCCCCCTAAACTCGTGACATAGTTAACACTCCTGAAAACCCCCCGTAAACAGGAAAATCTCGAGTGGGGTATTTTATAGCCCAAAACGTATCTATTTACATTATTGTAAATATTACGCAC